ACTTTAAAGTTGGTCTATCTATATGTATGTGGCTATCTTTAGTGAGGTCATACGAAGGATATGTTATTAGTTTAGATCTAACCAATTTAATGAATTACTCCTAAAGGTTCACATCAAACTAGTGCTAGTTGATGCGAGTTACTTCGGAAACAACAGGACTAAAGTCAAATTCATTTGGGGTATTCTCTCAATTCCAAAAAAAGCAACCGGATCAAGTATGAGTTGTCGATCAGAACATATATGGATAGAACCTATAACGGGGGCTCGAAAAACAAGTAATTTCTGCTGGGCTGTTATCCTTTTTTTAGGTTCATTAGGATTCTTGTTGGTTGGAATCTCCAGTTATCTTGGTAGAAATTTGATATCTTTATTTCCGTCTCAGCAAATAGTTTTTTTTCCACAAGGAATTGTGATGTCTTTCTATGGGATCGCGGGTCTTTTTATTAGCTCCTATTTGTGGTGCACAATTTCGTGGAATGTAGGTAGCGGTTATGATCGATTTGATAGAAAAGACGGAATAGTGTGTATCTTTCGTTGGGGATTTCCTGGAAAAAATCGTCGGATCTTCCTCCGATTTCTTATAAAAGATATTCAGTCCGTCAGAATAGAAGTTAAAGAGGGTATTTATGCTCGTCGTGTCCTTTATATGGATATCAGAGGCCAGGGAGCCATTCCATTGACTCGTACTGATGAGAATTTTACTCCACGGGAAATGGAACAAAAAGCTGCTGAATTGGCCTATTTCTTGCGTGTACCAATTGAAGTATTTTAAGAAATAAGCCGAGAAATGAATGCTTTCTCAACAGGAGGTCAAAAATGCAAGAATCCTCTTTTTCTATAACATAACTTAACTAGGGTTTCTTCAGAACATTCATTCGAGTCAAAGGAGACATATATGTAACAAGTCTAAAATAAAACTCTTTTGGGGATCTTTTATATGTATCGAAATATACACAACTCAATTCAATAACAAAATCAGAAACAAATCGAAATATCTCATAATCAACCATTTCGAAGAAATTCCCCCCTTTTTTAACTTGTTGGAATTGAGACTTTAGATTCAGATAGATCATATCTTGTCATTTTTTTTTCAATCGAAGCTTCTTTTTATACTTTTTGTGCTCCTTAATGACCAAAAAATTGGATCTCTTATAATGATAACTAGCCAATTTCTGTCGTTTTTTGCCACTCATTTTTCAAAATATTCTTCCGAAATTTCCTTCCATTATTCTATCCCTGACTACTCATAGTCAGTTCAATTTTTTGAAATATTCGATATTTTTATATAATGATAATGGGAGTTCTTTCGTCTCAAAATATGAATAATATTAATATTCATTATTTAAAGTGATTCTTCCGGGCATTCATCGAAAGGAGATATGTGCTTCGAATTTGACCAATGGAGATTTAGGGAAACAATATTTTTTGATTATTTATTCATTCAAATTCGAAGTGAATTTTTCGTCTATTTCTGTATTTTTTTATAAATTCAAGGCCTAACCACGAAATCACAAATAAAAAGAGTGAATAGATTCATAGGTTTGATAACTTGTAATAGAACTCATGCGTCAGAGAAATATTAGATTACATAGAGTCAACGAATGAGATGGGGTCATTAACAATTCACAGATGAAAAAATGGAAAAAAAGAAACCATTCACGCCTCTTTTATATCTTGCATCTATAGTATTTTTGCCCTGGTGGATTTCAATCTCATTTCAAAAAGGTCTGGAATCCTGGGTTACTAATTGGTGGAATACTAGGCAATCCGAAACTTTTTGGAATGAGATTGAAGAAAAGAGTATTCTAGAAAAATTCATAGAATTAGAGGAACTCCTCCTCTTAGAGGAAATGCTCAAGGAATACTCGAAGACACATCTACAAAACGTTCGTATAGGAATTCACAAAGAAACAATCCAATTAATCAAGATACACAACGAGGGTCGTATTCATACGATTTTGCACTTCTCGACAAATATAATCTGTTTCATTATTCTAAGTGGTTATTCTATTTTGGGTAATAAAGAACTTGTTATTCTTAACTCTTGGGCTCAGGAATTCCTATATAACTTAAGTGACACAATAAAAGCTTTTTCTCTTCTTTTATTAACCGATTTATGTATCGGATTTCATTCGCCCCATGGTTGGGAACTGATGATTGGCTTTGTCTACAAGGATTTTGGATTTGTTCATAATGATCAAATTATATCTGGCCTTGTTTCCACTTTTCCAGTCATTCTAGATACAATTTTTAAATATTGGATTTTCCGTTATTTAAATCGCGTATCTCCGTCACTTGTAGTGATTTATCATTCAATGAATGACTGAAAAGTTATCTACCTAATCGAATTAGAATGTTTCTTACTTTGCAGTTGTACATAAGCAAAGCATTGAAAATCGTACTTACTCTTTATCTTTCTACCCATTCCGGAGATTCATCCTATATATTACTCCAGTCAAATTATTCCATTAAATAACAGAATTGTGGATAGGAAACTCCA